AAACGTGCATTCCCCACTTTTTTTGGACAGAATAGACAAAACGTTTTTTTTTTCTTTTGATATCTCCGGAATGATGAACCTAATTTTTAGGAATTGGGGGGGGAAAGGTCCGGAATTAAAAACTTCGGATTCTGAGGAAAAAGAGGCAAAAGAAAAGGAAAAAACAAAGGAGGAGAAAAGGGAAGAGAATGAACGGATAGCAATAGCAGAAAATTGGGATACTATTCTATTTGCTCAAGCAATAAGAGGTTCTATGTTAGTAACACAATCGATTCTTAGAAAATACATCGTATTGCCTTCATTGATAATAGCTAAAAATCTCGGCCGTATGTTATTATTTCAATTCCCCGAGTGGTACGAGGATTGGAAGGAGTGGAATAGAGAAATGCATGTTAAATGCACCTATAATGGTGTTCAATTATCAGAAACAGAATTTCCGAAAGACTGGCTAACAGACGGTATTCAAATAAAGATCCTATTTCCTTTCTGTCTGAAACCTTGGCACAGATCTAAGCTACGATTCCATCATGGAGATCGAATGAAAAAGAAAGGAAAAAAAGAAAATTTTGGTTTTTTAACAGTCTGGGGGATGGAAACTGAACTACCTTTTGGTTCTCCCCGAAAACGACCTTCCTTTTTTGACCCCATTTGGAAAGAACTCGAAAAAAAAATTAGAAAAGTGAAAAAGAAATGTTTTCTAGTTCTAAGAGCTTTAGGAGAAAGAAAAAAATGGTTTCTAAGGGTCTTAAAAGAAAAAACAAGATGGATTCTCAAAACAGTTCTATTTATAAAAAGAATAATAAAAGAGTTTGCAAAAGTAAATCCAATTTTCTTATTTGGATTGAGGAAAGTATATGAACCGAATGAAAATAGAAAAGATTCTATAATTAGTAATAAGATTAACCATGAATCGATCATTCGAATTAGATCTGTGGATTGGACAAATTATTCACTGACAGAAAAAAAAATGAAGGATCTGGCTGATAGGACAACCACAATCCGAAATAAAATAGAAAGGATTACAAAAGACAAGAGAAAAATATTTCTAACTCCAAATAGAAAGATTAGTCCTAACGAGACAGGTTGTGATGATAAAAGATCGGAATCACAGAAACATATTTGGCAGATATCAAAAAGAGGAGGTGCCCGATTAATACGTAAATGGCACTATTTTATGAAATCTTTCATTGAAAGAATCTATATGGATATCTTTCTATGTAACATTAATATTCCCAGAATAAATGCACAACTTTTCCTTGAATTTGAATCAACAAAAAAAATTATCGACAAAGACATTTACAATGATGAAAGAAATAAAGAAGAAATTGATGAAACAAATCAAAATGCAATTCACTTTATTTCGACTATAAAAAAGTCTCTTTCTAATATTAGTAATAAGAAATCACAGATTTATTGTGACTTATCTTCCTTGTCCCAAGCATATGTATTTTACAATTTATCACAAATCCAAGTTATTAATAAGTATTACTTGAGATCTGTACTTCAATATCGCGGAGTATATCTTTTTCTTAAGGATAGAATAAAGGACCATTTTGGGACACGAGGAATATTGGATGCCAAATCAAGGTCTAAGAAACTTCCGAATTCTGGAATGAATGAATGGAAAAATTGGTTAAGGGGTCATTATCAATACAATTTATCTCAGACTAGATGGTCTAAATTAGTACCGCAAAAATGGCGAAATAGAGTCAATCAACGTCGTATGATTCAAAATAAAGACTCAAAAAAAGATTCATATGAAAAAGAAAAAGACCAATTAATTCATTACGAGAAACAAAATAATTATGTAGTGAACTCATTACCGAGTCAAAAAGAAAAATTTAAAAAACACTACAGATATGATCTTTTATCACATAAATATATTCATTATGAAGACAGGAAGGGCTCATATATTTATGGATCGCCATTCCAAGTAAATGGAGACCGAGAGATTCCATATAATTACAACATGCCTAAACCCGAATCATTTTATGTACCGGGGGGTATAGCTATTAATGATTATCTAGGGGAAGGGTCTATTATTGATACGGGGAAAAATCCGGATAGAAAATATTTGGAGTGGAGAATTCTCAATTTTTTTCTTAGAAAGAATATCGATATTGAGACTTGGACCGATATAGATACTGGAACCAACATTAATAAAAATACTAAGACTGGGACTAATGATTATCAAATAATTGATAAGAAAGATCTTTTTTATCTCACGATTCATCAAGAAATCAACCCATCCAATCAAAAAAAAAGGTTTTTTTTTGATTGGATGGGAATGAATGAAGAAATGCTACATCGTCCCATATCGAATCTAGAACCCTGGTTCTTCTCAGAATTTGTGCTACTTTATGATGCATATAAGATTAAACCGTGGATCATACCAATCAAATTACTTATTTTCAATTTGAATGGAAATGAAAACATTAGTGAAAATAAAAACATCAACAGAAATCAAAAAAAGGATCTTCGTCTATCATCTAATCAAAAAGAATATCTTGAATTAGAGAATCGAAATCAAGAAGAAAAAGAACAGCTGGGTCAAGGGAATCTTGGATCAGATCCACGAAACCGACAAAAAGATCTTGAAAAAGATTCCGCGGAATCAGACATTAAAAAACGTAGAAAGAAAAGACAATCCAAGAGCAATAAGGAAGCGGAACTAGATTTCTTCCTGAAAAGGTATTTGCTTTTTCAATTGAGATGGGATGATCCTTTGAATCAAAGAATGATCAATAATATCAAGGTATATTGTCTCCTGCTTAGGCTGATAAATCCAAGGGAAATTGCTATATCCTCTATTCAAAGAGGAGAAATGCGCCTGGATGTAATGCTGATTCAGAAGGATCTAACTCTTACAGAATTGATAAAAAGGGGAATATTGATTATCGAACCGGTTCGTCTGTCTATAAAATGGGATGGACAATGGATTATGTATCAAACCATAAGTATTTCATTGGTCCATAAGAATAAGTACCAAACTAATCGAATATGCCGAGAAAAAAAATATGTTGATGAAGATTATTTCGATAGATCCATTGCACAACATGGAAAGGTACTTGTGAATGGAGATGAAAATAATTATGCTTTGCTTGTTCCTGAAAATATTCCATCTCCTAGACGTCGTAGAGAATTGAGAATTCTAATTTGTTTGAATTCCGAGAATGAGAATGTTGTGAATAGAAATTCAGTATTTTTCAATGGCAACAACGTAAGGAACTGTGTGCAATTTTTGGATGAGGACAAGCATTTTGATACAGATATAAATAAATTTATCCAATTCAAATTGTTTCTTTGGCCCAATTATCGATTAGAAGATTTAGCTTGTATGAATCGCTACTGGTTTGATACCAATAATGGCAGTCGTTTCAGTATGTCAAGGATACATATGTATCCACGAGTCAGAATTAGTTGATGGTGGATTTCCTATATATCTATATCACGTGTCATATCCGGTATATAAAGGTATACAAATGTACACACACGTTGTGTTACATTAGATTCTGATACATGATACTGATTCAATGATGTATCATATCAATTGGATCTAGGAATGAATCGGCAGAATTTTCTTAAGTCCCAATCATTCCCTTTTGTGGGTGTAGAAATGTACCATCTCCTTCTATCGAATCCAATTTTCAATTGGATTCGATAGAAAGTAGTCTATGAATAAATCCAGATTATTTTATTGTGTGTACCAGATCTAAATGACTGGCATTATTATTATTCCTGATCGGTAAAATCCATATCTGTGGAAAAGAAAGAAAAAAAAGAGAGAGAGAGAAGAATTATTTTTATGGTAAAAAATTCATTCATCTCAGTTATTCCGCAAGAAGAAAAAGAAAAAAACAAAGGGTCTGTTGAATTTCAAGTATTCAGTTTCACCAATAAGATACGGAGACTTACTTCACATTTGGAATTGCACAGAAAAGACTATTTATCTCAGAGAGGTCTTCGGAAAATTCTGGGAAAACGTCAACGTATACTGGCTTATTTGTCAAAGAAAAATAGAGTACGTTATAAAGAATTAATTGGTCAGTTGGATATTCGGGAACCAAAAACTCGTTAATTTGAAAATTCGTTTGAATGCTTTATTAGATCTTGAATTTTGATGAACCTCGTTTCGTTTTCAGCAATTCATGAAATAATGAATCGGGGAAGAAAACATATGACTGTACCGGATATAAGAAAGGACTTCATGATAGTCAATATGGGTCCTCACCACCCATCAATGCATGGTGTTCTTCGACTCATCGTTACTCTAGATGGTGAAGATGTTATTGATTGTGAACCCGTATTGGGTTATTTACACAGAGGGATGGAAAAAATTGCGGAAAACCGAACAATTATACAGTATCTACCTTACGTAACACGTTGGGATTATTTAGCTACTATGTTCACAGAGGCAATAACGGTAAATGCACCAGAACAATTGGGAAATATTCAAGTACCTAAAAGAGCCAGCTATATCAGAGTCATTATGCTGGAGTTGAGTCGTATAGCTTCTCATTTGTTATGGCTTGGGCCTTTTATGGCGGATATCGGTGCACAGACTCCTTTCTTCTATATTTTCAGAGAGAGGGAATTGCTATATGATCTATTCGAAGCTGCCACAGGTATGCGAATGATGCATAATTATTTCCGTATCGGGGGAGTAGCTGCTGATCTACCTCATGGCTGGATAGATAAATGTTTGGATTTCTGCGATTATTCTTTAACAGGAGTTGTTGAATATCAAAAGCTTATTACGCGGAATCCCATTTTTTTGGAACGAGTTGAAGGAGTGGGCATTATTGGTGGAGAGGAAGCAATAAATTGGGGTTTATCAGGACCAATGCTACGAGCTTCCGGAATGCAATGGGATCTTCGTAAAGTTGATCATTATGAGTGTTACGATGAATTCGATTGGGAAGTCCAATGGCAAAAAGAAGGAGACTCATTAGCTCGTTATTTAGTACGAATCAGTGAAATGGCGGAATCCATAAAAATTA